CCGCACCAATTGCCAATTTTTTTTCTTGGTCATTGAGATTCACGGATAATTCAGATTAATATTTAGGGATAGATCTTACCCCCCTTTTTTATCCCCTCAAACAAACCGAAATGATTGAAGTTTTTCTATTTGGAATCGTCTTAGGTCTAATTCCTATTACTTTGGCAGGATTATTTGTGACTGCATATTTACAATACAGACGTGGTGATCAGTTGGACCTTTGATTGAGTAACATTTCTTTTTTTGATTGACCTCCTACAGGGGGGAGGTCAAATTCCAGTTGCAATTCAACTTTGTTTTGTTAAGTTATTTTATTGTGATTCGACATACATAAGATAGACGGAATCACGCTCTGTAGGATTTGAACCTACGACATCGGGTTTTGGAGACCCGCGTTCTACCGAACTGAACTAAGAGCGCTTTCAAAGAAATTTTTTTTCCACTTAACTTCTAACACATCTTACATAAATATAGTATCCAAAAATGAAAGATTATGCCCCGTCGATCTCAATTAATCTCTCGTTACTGCCCATAGGAGAAGTAATAGGTAGGGATGACAGGATTTGAACCCGTGACATTTTGTACCCAAAACAAACGCGCTACCAAGCTGCGCTACATCCCTTTTTAAAATTGTTGTACAGTGTCATTGTACAAAATACCTGTCTTGTTTTCCACATCTTTATTTTCTCCTCTATCTATATAGAACTTTCTTGTCATTTCTTGTTTTTGGTTTCATATAATAAAAGAATTATATACATCTGAAACCCAACCTAACATATAAAAAAGAATGAATATTTATCCGTAATGCTCAGGAAGAAGGGGTCATCTTTTTCTTTTTTAGTGACAGGAAAATCTCATCTATTGGTTCATTGTACATATCCATTTTTGTTAGGAAATCCGCGTAAAAATAAATAAAAATGATCTTGAACTACAGCATCTGACAATATATGTATTACAATAAAGAAGGAGGATTTTCAATGCGAGATCTAAAAACATATCTCTCCGTGGCACCTGTGTTAACTACTCTATGGTTTGGGTCTTTAGCGGGTCTATTGATAGAAATTAATCGTTTATTCCCAGATGCCCTGTCATTCCCCTTTTTTTAATTCTAGTTATTGATATGCGAAGAAATGAAGAAATATAATTCCACATGACGTAACTAAAACCTCGACTCTCCCTTTCAATTCTTTAGAATAGTAAGGAAAGAGAAGGAAAAAGTGTATTGAACCTCATAAAAAATCCGGTAGATCCAAGATCAAATTTGGGAAAACAGAAATAAAATTAAAATGTGTATCCAGTCTAGGGCGGGCTCTACGAAATCATAGCATAGAAAAAAGATACTTAAATGAAATATTGGGATTTAGGATAGAAATAATTGATAGTTAGAAAGAAATTGTATTACTTAATTATTATTCTATTTTGTATTACTTAACTTAATATATACTATATTAATACATATTCTATTAATTAGATAATAAATTAATTAGATAAGATAATAAGAAGAATTACAACGAAATGCTTAGAAATGGAATTTCTAACTAGTAACTTCTATTGATTTTTTTCTTCTTCTTCGGTTCGGATCGAAAATATAAGACTTAAGTTAAGTCGATACAAAATCTAAAGGAGGTTCATGGCCAAGGGTAAAGATGTCAGAGTCAGAGTTATTTTGGAATGTACCAGTTGTGTCCGAAATAGTGTCAATAAGGAATCGCGGGGCATTTCTAGATATATTACTCAAAAGAATCGCCACAATACACCCAGTCGATTAGAATTGCAAAAATTTTGTCGCTATTGTCATAAGCATACGATTCATGGGGAAATCAAGAAATAGATCGAAGGGAACATCATGTGTTCGATCTTTCCAAAGAACAGGACAGGAAGAGTAAGAACTTAACATATATAATATACATAATATATACAAATCAAACCCGATTTTATGTAGATATTCTTTCATGTGTATAGATATATAGTATATGAATGAAATAATATATGAATCAAAGCCTATTTCGGTTGGATCCGAAATGAATAAATAAATAGAACTTTAGAGATAAGGAATAAACCATGGATAAATCCAAGCAACCTTTTCGTAAATACAAGCGATCCTTTCGTAGGCGTTTGCCCCCAATTGGATCGGGGGATCGAATCGATTATAGAAACATGAGTTTAATTAGTCGATTTATTAGTGAACAAGGAAAAATATTATCTAGACGAGTGAATAGATTGACCTTGAAACAACAACGATTAATTACTATTGCTATAAAACAAGCTCGTATTTTATCTTTGTTACCTTTTCTTAATAATGAGAAACAATTTGAGAGAGCTGAGTCGATCCCAAGAACTACTGGTCCTAGAACCAGAAATAAATAGGCATACTCCTCAATTGACTCAAAAATACAATTGGAACTCAAGCTCAGATTGATGTTTTGTTCGAAAAGGCCTAGAATCCTGATTTGATTCTTGTGTTATAATATAAGAAACAAAAATGGGGGAGAAGAATAAATATTTTTTTTTATTGAAACATGTTCGTTCATTTCTACTACTTATCTTAATTTATTTTTATTCTATATCTTCCCGGAGTTCATTCTCCGGGGAATTCCCTTTCAATCATTCCTGTATATTACTTTTGAATCTCCTTTATTTGATAATTTTATTGGAAATCATGTAAAGACAATTCTTATTTGATATAGCTATTTGCGCAAGTATTTTACGATTAAGAAGCAATTGCTTCTTGTACAGATTGTGTATTAATATACTATAACTATAGAATACCTTATTCTCACGAGTTACTGCGTTTATCCGAGTGATCCACAAACGACGAAAATCCCTCTTTTGTCTGCCTCTATCTCGATGAGAGGAAACCAAAGCTCTCATTTTCTGTTGAGTAATCGTTCGAGTAAGTCTTGAATGAGCCCCTCTAAAGGTTGATGCAAATAAACGAATTTTTGTTCGACGTCTCCGAGCTGTATATCCTCGTTTAACTCTGGTCATTGAATCAGATTAAAGCTTAATGAATAACTAATTGATTTCTCTTCTTTCAGTCATCCTTTTCCCCTTCCCCGGTCGATTAATAACAAAACGGATTATTCCGATATATAAAATATCAATTCCAATGGCTTTTGCTACTATGACCTTCCCAACCACGATTTTGTATTCTATTCCTTCCAGTTATTTCACTGGAAATAAGAAATTAGAACGATACTAAATAAAAAAAAAATAGTGGGTTCCATCGTTTCTATGGTTACCTCTTAAACGGTGAGGTCCTCTCTATACACCGGAGCCTCTTCTTTCATTTAATCAAATGTTATTGTTAACTTGTATAGTTCACACTCTTTGGCTCTACCTATCTACAGTAATAGCTCTTTTCACAAAAAGAGTTATCCATACAGTGACGGCATTTAATTATGAAAGTTGGCTAGGTAGCTGACCCTGTTAGTCCGTTCTTTCAAGAAAAGGAGCATAACCTTTTTGCTTCTTATGTTATGATACCATTTCCTCCGCTTAATGGATAACCATTTGCTACCAATGGGGAATTGCTTCTTATTTCAAATCTAGATGATTGGATTTGCACCAATGGAAACCATAAATTCCATATACAATATGGGTATATGATAGATCTTCTCTATCTATCCTATTCATTGGTACCGGTCATTGATACTGAAAAAATTGTCTCATTTGTTCGAACTTATGATCTGAACGAGTCGCACATACACCCTAGTACATGTTCCTCGACGCTGAGGACATCCTCTAAGAGCGGGAGATTTTGTAACATTTCTTATTGGCTGTCTTGTGTTTCTAATAAGTTGTTTAATAGTTGGCATGTCGTATGTATATATATGTATATATAGAATAAAATGGGTTGGTTTAGATCGATCTTAACCTGATGATTGATCATCATGAATTATTTCTATTCAATATCAAATCACAGAAAATTTGAATTATGGTTTGAAATAAAATAGATTTATACGAAATCCCCAGTATTTTCATTTTCGACCGCTACAAGATCAACAATGCCATGAGTTTGGGCTTCTGTTGCTGACATAAAAACATCCCTTTCCATATCCTCGGATACAACCCATAAAGGGTTGCCCGTTCTTTGTACATAAACCTTTGTTAGGGTTTCGCGAAGTTTCAGTAGTTCTTCCGCTTCCAGGATAAATTCCCCTGCTTGTGCCTCATAAAAAGAACTAGCAGGTTGGTGAATCATAACCCTGATGATATTGATATAACATCATGAACGGTTCTTCTATCTCGCATGATTGGGCTAAACTAAAGTAGGGGATAAAAAAATAACAAGAAAAAAAAATCAAATAGAATTGAATAACCGTACAGGCATCTTTTGTTCATTGCATACGGCTCTGCAATGGAATTGACCCTTTCTTCTCTTCTATTCTAGCGAAGAAAGAAATAGAATCCATCTAATCCAGATCGTTGAATGATCCATTTACCACCCTTCCTTTCATAGAAGTAAAAAAGAATACTATGATGGTTCTGTTACTTTATATATTTATCTCGTCTGTGATTTAGCAATCCCAAAGTTTCTTTTTGATACGATCAAATAAGTCAAAAATGATCTTTTTTTTTTTCATTTTTGTACTCTTTCTTTCATAGCATAAGTATCAGAAAGAGACTTCTGGTGTGGAAGAAAAATGGTTTGTGACGCTGAAATGTACTCCCGACACATAAGATCAAATCGGAAATAACCTTTATTTCATACTACTATCTCGATACAAAATCTCATGTTATGAAAAAACAATAATGGTTTGTTCATATCGAACCCGAAGTGCCATGCTATTATTACTTATAATTTTCTTTTATAATCAATGTGGCGAAGGCATAGTCTTCTTTTTTTTTCAATCAAATAAAAACTCATTGGCGCCAAGCGTGAGGGAATGCTAGACGTTTGGTAATTTCTCCTCCGACCAGAATAAAAGATCCCATTGACGCGGCTAATCCCATGCATATCGTATGCACATCAGGTGACACAAATTGCATAGTATCATAAATGGCTATTCCTGGTATTACCCATCCGCCGGGAGAGTTTATAAACAAATAAAGATCCCTAGTACCATCTTCTATACTGAGATATACCATGAGACCAACAAGTTGATTCGAGATCTCGCTATCAACCTCTTGGCCTAAAAAAAGTAATCTTTCTCGATAAAGTCGGTTGATTAGGACAAAATTGCATCCCTTAGGAACCGTACGTGCACCTTTGGATACATACGGTTCAAAAAAAATTTGTGAAAAAGAAAAAAAAGAATCAATGTGTCGATTCCAGCTTTATTTCTTTTTTTTATGTAACAGGTTTTCTTAATGAAAGGTCTTCTATTAAAAAAAACGAGATGAGTTTAGGCTCCCTTCCCTCTAAAAAAAAAAGAGATTACTGAACTTATTAAACTAACCTATCATTGATGTATTGTTTCATCGATATTAAAATCACGATGTCATTGTCTTGTTCCTGAATGGGTCCTTTCAATTCTTTTAGGTTCATGGTCTACCCCGGGAAAAGATCTGTCCGAATTCTATTTGCACATATAGGACAAATGGTCTCAGTACCATTTTTTTGTTATGACTTCCTTTTTTTTTGTCTTGCTTTCCCAAAACTATTTGATGTATTCATCATACTATTCCGTTGGTCGGCAATTTGGGATCACTACTATCACTACTATAGTAATAGTAGGTATAAAGTAATAGTAGGTATAAGAATCATTTATGATACAAGTGGTAATCATACATATATTATATTAACAATTTGTTATCGATTTGGTATTTTCTGAACGGAGCCTGGATACTTTATTTTATCAGTCCAAGTAAACCATAAATTCTTCTAAATTGATAATATTGATCCCCAATATAAAATAAATTGATCTAATTGCACTTCACGCTCCGAATGATTGATTGATGCCTCACTCAATACAATATCTCTTGGGCGAAACAGAGGATATCTCGATCAGGGGAGAGAACGGGTAAATCCCATATGACCCAATATGTCTGACAAGTCGCACTATATGTCAACCCAAACCGCATCTTCCTCTCCAGGACTCCGAAAAGGTACTTTTGGAACACCAATGGGCATTAAATTAAAGAAAAAAATTTAGTACTATACTTCACTTTAATATGGAAACGTAACAATCAATGGTTTATTGTCTTCATCCCTTTTTTCTCTTTATTCTATTTGATACATAGATTGGAAAGTTTATAGAGTAAGACAGAATGAATAAAGAAAAAATTTGAACGAAGAAATCGATCGTTCGAATGATAAACAAGTATCTATCCATTCGTTCCCCAAAAATGGGACCAATCCTCCCATTGCGTATTGGTACTTATCGGGTATAGAATAGATCTGCTTCTCTTTGTTCTTACGAACAAAATTGTTCCGTTATTTTCACGTTATTTTCAATGGAATGGAATAAATATTAATCCTTTCTGATACGGAATCTACTGAAAAGGTTAGGTACATGGTTAGTATATATATATAGTCTTTTCCAATGCGATAAAATAAAGTGGCATAGTGTCTATTTTTCTTTGATAAAGAGGTATTTCCATGGGTTTACCTTGGTATCGTGTTCATACTGTCGTATTGAATGATCCCGGTCGATTGCTTTCTGTTCATATAATGCATACAGCTCTAGTTTCTGGTTGGGCTGGTTCGATGGCTTTATATGAATTAGCGGTTTTTGATCCCTCTGATCCCGTTCTTGATCCGATGTGGAGACAAGGTATGTTCGTTATACCCTTCATGACTCGTTTAGGAATAACCAATTCGTGGGGCGGTTGGAGTATTTCAGGAGGAACTATAACAAATCCGGGTATTTGGAGTTATGAAGGTGTGGCAGGGGCACACATAGTGTTTTCCGGTTTGTGCTTCTTGGCAGCTATCTGGCATTGGGTATATTGGGACCTAGAAATATTCTGTGATGAACGTACGGGAAAACCTTCTTTGGATTTGCCCAAGATCTTTGGAATTCATTTATTTCTCTCAGGGGTAGCTTGCTTTGGCTTTGGCGCATTTCATGTAACAGGTTTGTATGGTCCTGGAATATGGGTGTCCGATCCTTATGGACTAACTGGAAAAGTACAATCTGTAAATCCAGCGTGGGGCGCGGAAGGTTTTGATCCTTTTGTTCCGGGAGGAATAGCCTCTCATCATATTGCAGCGGGTACATTGGGCATATTAGCAGGCCTATTCCATCTTAGTGTTCGTCCGCCTCAACGTCTATACAAAGGATTACGTATGGGCAATATTGAAACTGTACTTTCCAGTAGTATCGCTGCTGTTTTTTTTGCAGCTTTTGTTGTTGCTGGAACTATGTGGTATGGTTCAGCAACTACCCCAATCGAATTATTTGGTCCTACTCGTTATCAGTGGGATCAGGGATACTTTCAGCAAGAAATATATCGAAGAGTTAGTGCCGGGCTAGCCGAAAATCTTAGTTTATCGGAAGCTTGGTCTAAAATTCCCGAAAAATTAGCTTTTTATGATTATATTGGTAATAATCCGGCAAAGGGGGGATTATTCAGAGCAGGCTCAATGGACAATGGGGATGGAATTGCTGTTGGATGGTTAGGACACCCCGTCTTTAGAGATAAAGAAGGGCGCGAGCTTTTTGTACGTCGTATGCCTACTTTTTTTGAAACATTTCCGGTAGTTTTGGTAGATGAAGACGGAATTGTGAGAGCTGATGTTCCTTTTAGAAGGGCAGAATCAAAGTATAGTGTTGAACAAGTAGGTGTTACTGTTGAGTTCTATGGTGGCGAACTTAATGGAGTAAGTTATTCTGATCCTGCTACTGTGAAAAAATATGCTAGACGTGCCCAATTAGGTGAAATTTTTGAATTAGATCGGGCTACTTTGAAATCCGATGGTGTTTTTCGTAGCAGTCCAAGGGGTTGGTTCACTTTTGGGCATGCTACGTTTGCTTTGCTCTTCTTTTTCGGACACATTTGGCATGGCGCTAGAACCTTGTTCAGAGATGTTTTTGCTGGTATTGATCCAGATTTGGATGCTCAAGTGGAATTTGGAGCATTCCAAAAACTTGGAGATCCAACTACAAGGAGACAAGTAGTCTGATACGACATTGTTGTGGTATCTTTCGCCTCTATTTTTTTTTTATTTGACATTGGGTATCAGAGAAATCTTGACTTGAATCACCTTTCTTTGACTTTTTTTCTTTCTTTATATGATATGATAAATGATCCCAAATGAATAGGTGTGGAAGCTATAATTGTAAACCACGATCGAATCCATGGAAGCATTGGTTTATACATTCCTTTTAGTCTCGACTTTAGGGATAATTTTTTTCGCTATCTTTTTTCGAGAACCACCTAAGGTTCCGACTAAAAAAATGAAATAACCTTTCGAAATAATTTAATTGAAGTAATGAGCCTCCCATATTGGGAGGCTCATTACTTCAACTAGTCCCCGTGTTCTTCGAATGGATCTCTTAGTTGTTGAGAGGGTTGCCCAAAAGCGGTATATAAGGCGTACCCAGTAAAGCTTACAAGTAAACCGGATATGGAGATGGCGACTAGGGTTGCTGTTTCCATTTTTAGATAATTTCAAGATCACAATGGATCTACGATAAGATCGTTTATTTACAACTACAACGGAATAGTATACAAAGTCAACAGATCTCAACCAATCATTAAATAGGATTTATGGCTACACAAACCGTTGAGGATAGTTCTAGATCTGGGCCAAGACGAACTACTGTAGGGGATTTATTGAAACCATTGAATTCGGAATATGGTAAAGTAGCTCCGGGATGGGGGACTACACCACTTATGGGGGTCGCAATGGCTCTATTTGCGATATTCCTATCTATTATTTTGGAAATTTATAATTCTTCCGTTTTACTGGATGGAATTTCAATGAGTTAGGTTTATAAGAACTATGAAGTCCTAGTCTTTCAATCAAAGAAAAAGTTACTTTAGACTTGGATTTCTAGACCATTCTATTCTGGTAGTTCGACCGTGGAATTTTTTTGTTTCGGTATTTCCGGAATATGAGTGTGTGACTTGTTATAATTGATCCTATTGATAATACATAGAATGGACCTGTTATCTCTATCAAGATGATTCTACCTCGTCGGATATTTATTCTAGTATCTGGAGCACGGAATATATAGAATAGATCAAGAAAAGAAATATTTGAACTATGATTCATACCTACTATTTATTCAGACCTCGCAACCGGACTCAAAAAAAATTCAAATAGGTATTTCCTAAATCAAACGAATTTTATTCCTTCAGATTTATTTTGACCGAAGGATAACTCTTTCTCTAGATTTTGTTGAGTCATTACATCCATTCATTCAATAAGTGATCATCAAAGGTTCTTACTCAGAGAACCTTTGAGTTTAGCTTGAGGCTAAATCATCGTGGTTCTAGTATGAATCTGAGGTTTCAATTGATTCATAGGGTCTCAACAAGAGAATTCCTATCAATAGTAAAACAAGAGTAAATCCGCAGTACGCACAAAAAAAAAAAAAAAACAATAAATCAAATAACAAATAAAAAATAGGGAAGAGAAGATTCAAGAGGCCTGTAACGATCAACATAAAGAAAGACAGATGAGCCAACTTGATATTTTTTGGCATTATCATCACAAAGAAGAGATTCCGGATTTTTGTTACTTCGTATCTTCGAGGCAAATCGAATCAAGTGGTTAATGAAGTTTTTCATTTTCTATTATATATCCGTTGAAATCAGTATTTGTGTGTTTCCGCTTGAGCCGTACGAGATGAAATTCTCATATACGGTTCTCAGAGGGGGGGAGTTCCATTGGGTTACCTATCTCAATAAAGTATACGATTGGTTTGAGGAACGTCTTGAGATTCAGGCGATTGCAGATGATATAACTAGTAAATATGTTCCTCCTCATGTCAACATATTTTATTGTTTAGGGGGGATCACACTTACTTGTTTTCTAGTACAAGTAGCTACGGGTTTTGCTATGACTTTTTACTATCGTCCAACCGTTACAGAGGCTTTTTCCTCT